AAAATATCCTCAGGTTTCGAAGGAATTGCACGTATAACAATTAAAAAAAAAATCGATTTGATCCAAGTCATAATCTATATTGGATTCCCAAATTTATTAATAGAGGGGCAAACACGAGGAATCGAAGAATTACAGATGAATGTACAAAAGGAGTTTCATTCTGTAAACCGGAGACTCAACATTGCTATCACAAGAGTTGAAAAACCTTATGGACAACCTAATATTCTTGCAGAATATATAGCTTTACAATTAAAAAATAGAGTTTCGTTTCGAAAAGCAATGAAAAAAGCTATTGAATTAACTGAACAAACAGATACAAAAGGAATTCAAGTGCAAATAGCAGGCCGTATCGACGGAAAAGAAATTGCACGTGTTGAATGGATCAGAGAGGGTAGAGTTCCCCTACAAACAATTCGCGCTAAAATTGATCATTGTTCCTATACAATTCGAACTATTTATGGAGTATTAGGTATAAAAATTTGGATATTTGTAGACGAGGAATAATCAACCTTGTCTTCCCATTCTGTCCAGTGATAAAACAAAAAATGACAAACTCTTTCATTCTTTTTTCGTTAAAAATAAAAAAATGAACAATTCTAATTCTATAAGGTTAAATATAAATTCGATTGATCATTTGGTATAATTGCTATGCTTAGTGTGTGACTCGTTAGTTTTTTCTTTATAGTTTCAAGTTGGGATTCAAAAAAAAAAAACAAACTGACCCCTGCTATAAACTTTGTAATTATATAAAATAAACTAATAACCAACTTATTGCTTCGTATTGTCGAGATCCCAAGAAACAGTCACTATATGAATGAGTGGATCTATCATATGGTTGTAGCAACTGAAATTCTTTCAACAAAAAATAGATCTGATTATGGGTTGTAAAGCAAAAAAAAAAAAATAAATAAAGGGATGTGGATAAATGGAAGGATGATAGAAAGAAAGAACAAAAATATCAATGATATATGATTCCAATATGTATGGTCTATGAATCACGTCATAAAGGGCAGTGTGATAAAGCATCAATACTGATAATCAATACTGATAAGATAATTATAAATATAAGAATTTAAAAATGAAATAATTAAAAATAGAATAAAATAATAAAGAGCCTTCAGGTTAATAAAAACTGAGGAAATTTACTTGGGAACGAATTTTGTTGGAAGCTCCATTGCAAAGTTCGGACCTAACCATTAATGGAGAAGCTATGGGAACGACAGAACCTGTGACTGCATAGGCTTCTATTGAAAACGAATCCTAATAATTCATTGGGTGGGATGGCGGAACGGACCAAGAAAAAATTGATTTATTCTGAGAGGTTATGAATTGAACCTTCGAATGAAACAGGAAAGAGTAAATATTCGCCCGCGAAACCTCTATTTATTGGATTACAATCTTTTGTCGTAATTCGATAGAGGTAAAAAAAAAAATAAGGAAAGGATTCGTCATGTTATAAAAATAAAAAAGAGAAACATTACATTATCTATAAAGATACATAAATGTACACACACGTCTAGCTGTATTGTATATCTTGTATCTACATCTTCCTTCTTATGTAAGAAATTAAATATCAATAAAAGCCATTACTTGGTGTATTATCTATTAATGTGTACCTATTAATGTGTATCTATAATATTATTTTATTGAATTTGAATCCTTTCATTCGCGAGGAGCTGGATGAGAAGAAACTCTCATGTCCGGTTCTGCAGTAGAGATGGAATTAAGAAACAACCATCGACTATAACCCCAAAAGAACCAGATTTCGTAAACAGCATAGAGGAAGAATGAAAGGAATATCTTGTCGAGGCAATCATATTTGTTTCGGCAGATACGCTCTTCAGGCACTTGAACCTGCTTGGATTACAGCTAGACAAATAGAAGCAGGGCGAAGAGCAATGACACGATATGCGCGTCGTGGTGGAAAAATATGGGTACGTATATTTCCCGACAAACCTGTTACAGTAAGACCCGCGGAAACACGTATGGGTTCGGGGAAGGGATCCCCTGAATATTGGGTATCCGTTGTTAAACGGGGTCGAATACTTTATGAAATGGGTGGAGTATCAGAAACTGTAGCTAGAGCAGCTATCTCAATAGCTGCGCGCAAAATGCCTATACGAACTCAATTTCTTATTTCAGGATAGAGATGTAGAACTAAAAAAAAAAGGGGTATTGGGGATGAAAAAACAACCGCAGGTTTATTTATTTCTGGACGGACAATATTTCTTTTTTTTCTTTCATACTTTTGCATTGAAATAACAGATTGAAATAAAAATGATATGATTCAACCTCAGACCCTTTTGAATGTAGCGGATAACAGCGGAGCTCGAAAATTGATGTGTATTCGAATCATAGGAGCTGGTAATCACCGATATGCTCATATTGGTGATGTTATTGTTGCTGTAATCAAAGAAGCAGTTCCCAATATGCCTCTAGAAAGATCAGAAGTAATTAGAGCTGTAATTGTACGTACATGTAAAGAACTCAAACGTGAAAACGGTATGATAATACGATATGACGACAATGCTGCAGTTGTCATTGATCAAGAAGGAAATCCAAAAGGAACTCGAGTTTTTGGTGCGATCGCTCGAGAATTGAGACAGTTAAATTTTACTAAAATAGTTTCATTAGCTCCCGAAGTATTATAAATAGTAGTAGATGAGACTATGATATAGTATAGGGTATCTGAAATAGATCAAATAGATCAAATTAGTAGATTGTGTCTCACGTATATACTTTATAAAAAAAAAATAAAAAAAAGGAAACATGTTGATTATATCAAAATTAGGAGGAACCTATAATTCTAGTTCGTCATGGGTAGGGACACTATTGCCGATCTAATAACTTCTATAAGAAATGCTGACACGGATAAAAAAGGAAGGGTTCGAATAGCATCTACAAATATCACCGAAAACATTATTAAAATACTTCTACGAGAAGGTTTTATTGAAAACGTTCGGAAACATCAGGAGAGTAACAAATATTTCTTGGTTTCAACTCTGCGACATAGAAAAACCAGAAAAGGAATATATAAAACTAGAACCATTTTAAAGCGTATCAGCCGGCCCGGCTTACGAATTTATTCCAACTATCAACGAATTCCTAAGATTTTAGGTGGAATGGGAATTGTAATTCTTTCTACTTCTCGAGGTATAATAACAGATCGAGAAGCTCGACTAGAAAGAATTGGAGGAGAAATTTTGTGTTATATATGGTAATCTTCCACCTCTGGTATCCGAATTTGATCTCTAACTTCCTATTTGTAAAATAGAGAGGAAAAGTGAGTTATATAACTATTCCTCCATTAGTTGATACTTCAAGGAGGTTACCTGGAATGAAAGAACAAAAATTGATTCATGAGGGTTTAATTACTGAATCACTTCCCAACGGTATGTTCCGGGTCCGTTTAGATAATGAAGATCTAATTCTAGGATATGTTTCAGGGAGGATCCGCCGCAGTTTTATACGGATACTACCGGGAGATAGAGTAAAAATTGAAGTAAGTCGTTATGATTCAACCAGGGGACGTATAATTTATCGACTTCGCAACAAAGATTCGAATGATTAGGTTATTTTTTTAACCATGGGTATACAATTCGAAGTTAAAAAAAAAATTCAAGAGACTTATTCTCTTCCAAGAAGTGGATTCAGAATTAAGGTAAGGAATAAAAAATATGAAAATAAGGGCTTCCGTTCGTAAAATTTGTGAAAAATGTCGACTGATTCGCAGGCGTGGACGAATTATAGTGATTTGTTCCAATCCGAAACATAAACAGAGACAAGGGTAATTCTTCTAAAAAAGAACTTTCAAAAAAAAAATATATATATATGTAAAAATAAGGTAAAGGATCTGTTTTAACATGAAATGGATATCTCCGTATCTTTTCTTTTTGTATATTTCTGACTCATAAATATGAGATGATAAAATATGACAAAAGCTATACCAAGAATTGGTTCACGTAGGAATGGGCGTATTGGTTCACGTAAGAATGGACGTAGAATACCAAAAGGCGTTATTCATGTTCAAGCGAGTTTCAACAATACCATTATAACTGTTACAGATGTACGAGGTCGGGTAGTTTCTTGGGCCTCCGCCGGTACTTCTGGATTCAAAGGCACAAGAAGAGGAACACCTTATGCTGCTCAAGCCACAGCGGTAAATGCTATTCGTACAGTGGTTGATCAGGGTATGCAACGAGCAGAAGTTATGATAAAGGGTCCTGGTCTCGGAAGAGATGCAGCATTACGAGCCATTCGTAGAAGTGGTATATTATTAAGCTTCGTACGTGATGTAACACCTATGCCACATAATGGATGTCGACCTCCTAAAAAAAGACGTGTGTAGAAATAAGAATTAAACCGATTTCAAGAGAAATAAATGATCAAATAATAATACTAGTATAGTATGGTTCGAGAGGAAGTAGCAGGATCCACTCGAACACTACAGTGGAAGTGTGTTGAATCAAGAGTAGACAGTAAGCGTCTTTATTATGGTCGTTTCATTCTGTCACCACTTATGAAAGGTCAAGCTGATACCATCGGTATTGCCATGCGAAGGGCCTTACTTGGAGAAATAGAAGGAACATGTATCACACGTGCAAAATCTAAGAAGGTGCCACATGAATATTCTACGATAGTAGGTATTGAGGAATCAGTACATGAAATCTTACAAAATTTGAAAGAAATTGTATTGAGAAGTAATCTCTATGGAGTTAGAGACGCGTCGATTTGCGTAAGGGGTCCTAGATACGTAACCGCTCAAGATATCATCTTACCACCCTCCGTAGAAATAGTTGACACGACACAACATATAGCTAACCTGACGGAACCAATTGATTTGTGTATTGGATTACAAATCAAGAGAGATCGCGGATATCGTATGGAACCCATAAATGACTCTCAAGATGGAAGTTACCCTATAGATGCTGTATTCATGCCTGTTCGAAATGCGAATCATAGTATTCATTCTTATGGGAATGGGAATGAAAAACAAGAGA